TTCATTGCATAATAAGCTCCCTTGAAAAGCATTGGCGCACGTGTAAACGAGGTGCTCTACCTAACTGAGCTATAGCCCTTGTCATAGATATCTTAACATATAGATAATTTCTTGTCAAGATGGATATTCCCTAATCTCACATGATAAGTCTTTGATCCGTTTACTGTTAACAGATTGGTATTGCTTAGAAATAATATTCTATCTATAATCCCCGAGGTGATGGGTCTTCTTTTGCGGTGATAAATTACCTACTTAACTCAGTGGTTAGAGTATTGCTTTCATACGGCAGGAGTCATTGGTTCAAATCCAATAGTAGGTAGAACTTATTAGATACCATTGCATTGACTCCGGTATCTAATAAGTTTTTCTACCCATCCTCTTTTTTTCGTTGTATCAGATTAGACTTGATTGTCTTCAATTGGCAGAATCTAAATGTGGTGTATAATAAAGAACTTCTAAAAAACTTCTTTTGATTATTTTGATGTATTGACTAGTAGGAAATAACATTGACAGCCTCTACTCGTGTCCTAGCTCGTCTGAGAGCTAGATTCGCTTCAATCACTTGTCTCTTACCCTCAGCTCTACTCAAGTTAGCTTCAGCTATTTTAAGAGTTTGTTGAGCTTCTTGCGGATCAATGTCAGTACTCATCTCCGCATCATTTCCTAAAATAGTGATCTCATTATTCCCTATTCTAGCAAAACCACCCATCAGAGCCACCGTTAACCATTGGTCGTTGAGGCGTATTCTCAAAAGACCTATATCTACAGCCGTGGCAATAGGGGCGTGGTTTGGTAATACACCAATTTGGCCACTATTTGTAGATAAAATGATTTCTTTCACTTCTGAATCCCAAATAATTCGATTAGGAGTCAGTACACAAAGATTTAAGGTCATTTCTTCAAATTGCTCTCCACTTCTAAGTTCATAGCTTTCGCGGTAGCTTCATCGATGTTACCCACCAAATAAAAAGCCTGCTCGGGCAGACCATCTAATTCTCCGGAAAGGATCAGTTGAAACCCCCTAATTGTTTCTGCAAGACCAACATATTTTCCTGGAGAACCAGTAAATACTTCTGCCACGAAGAAGGGTTGTGATAAGAAACGCTCAATTTTTCGTGCTCTTGCTACAGTTAAACGATCCTCCTCGGATAATTCATCCAACCCAAGAATAGCTATAATGTCCTGAAGTTCTTTGTAACGTTGTGAAGTTTGCTTAACTCTTTGCGCAGTTTCATAATGTTCCTCGCCAACGATCCGAGGTTGTAACATAGTTGACGTTGAATCTAAAGGATCTACTGCTGGATAAATACCCTTGGCAGCTAATCCTCTTGATAGTACGGTAGTAGCATCTAAATGTGCAAATGTAGTGGCAGGAGCAGGGTCGGTCAAATCGTCCGCAGGTACATAAACTGCTTGGATTGAAGTTATAGATCCCTCTTTGGTAGAAGTAATTCTTTCTTGCAAAGAACCCATTTCTGTACTAAGGGTAGGTTGATAACCCACTGCAGAAGGCATTCTCCCTAATAATGCGGATACTTCTGATCCTGCTTGGACAAAACGAAAGATATTGTCGATGAATAGAAGCACATCTTGCTCATTAACATCCCGGAAATATTCTGCCATAGTTAGGGCAGTCAAACCAACTCTCATACGAGCTCCCGGCGGTTCATTCATTTGACCATAGACTAAAGCTACTTTTGATTCTGCAAGATTTTTTTCATTAATTACTCCGGATTCTTTCATTTCCATGTAAAGATCATTTCCTTCACGAGTACGTTCTCCTACTCCGCCAAATACGGATACGCCTCCATGAGCTTTGGCAATGTTGTTGATCAATTCCATGATGAGTACTGTTTTACCTACTCCAGCTCCCCCAAATAGTCCGATTTTTCCTCCACGGCGATAAGGAGCTAAAAGATCTACCACCTTAATACCTGTTTCAAAGATTGATAATTTCGTATCTAACTGTATAAAGGCAGGCGCAGATCTATGAATAGGAGATGTTGTGCGAGTATCTACAGGACCTAAATTATCAACAGGCTCTCCAAGAACGTTGAAGATTCGCCCGAGAGTAGCTCCGCCGACTGGAACACTTAGAGGAGCTCCCGTGTCAATCACTTCCATTCCTCTCATCAGCCCATCTGTAGCACTCATAGCTACAGCTCTAACTCGATTATTTCCTAATAATTGTTGTACCTCGCAAGTCACATTAATTTGCTGACCGACAGTATCTCGACCCTTAACTACCAAAGCGTTATAAATATTAGGCATTTTGCCCGGGGGAAAAACGACATCCAGTACTGGGCCAATAATTTGAGCGATACGCCCTAGTTTTTTTTCTTCAAGTGTGGAAACCGCAGGGCTAGAAGTAGTAGGATTGATTCTCATAATTATAATAAAGTGAAATATGTCGAAATCCTTTTTGGAATAATACCAAATCGAAAATAAATGTCCGATAGCAAGTTGATCAGTTAATTCAATAAGAGATAAATGGGAGATA